GATACACACGAAATACGTGCAGGATTATCATTAGGACCATCATACTTGCTGACCATCGATGAACTGATCGGATTAACCAACCAAAGTTAGCTTCCGTCATTATGTATTGAACAGAAGCAAAAGCCTCCGTAACGGTCGGACGGTAGTAAAAAGTCATAGCAAACCCTGTAGCGACTTGTACTAAAAAACAAGTAAGCGTAATTCCTCCTAGACAATAAAATATGTTGACATGAGGAGGAACGTATTTACTAGTTATATCATCTGCAATCGCCTGAATCTCGAGACGCTCTTCGAACCAATCGTAGACTTTATTGAGATAGGTAAACCAAGGGGACTCCCCCTCTGAGAACCGTATATGAGAATTTCATCTCGTACAGCTCAAACAAAAAAAACCAAAAACAGGTTAAAATAGGTATGGAATAGAAAATTGGAAACTTCTTAATCTTTTGATTCAATTTTCGCTAAAAATATGAAAGGGTAAAAGTAAGAAAGCTCTTTTTTTTTTTGTTATAATTAGAATGTCAAAAAATCAAGTAGGCTCACTTGTCTTTCTGTTGATCGTTCCAGGCCTCTTGAATCTTCTATTTCCCTATTTTTTTCTTTCATCTGTTATTTTAATTTGTATGTAATGTAGCTTTACTTTTGTTTTCTTTATTATTGATAGGAATTTTCTTGTTAAGACCCTAGGAATCAATTGAAACCTTAAATTCATACTAGAACCACGATGATTCAATAAAACCTTCAAGCTAAGTCAAGGATTCCCTGAGTAAGAACCGTTGGATCATCATTTATTCAACGAGTAGAATCGATAGAATGACTAAAACTAGAAAGAAAAGTTTGTTCTTTGAGCAAAATCAAAGCAGAAACGGGAATTTAAAAGAAGAAAACTCTTTCAATTGAAAACTTTTTCTTTGGAAAAATTTGAGGAATCCGGCCACGAGGTCTGAATATTAAGTATGAATCATAGTTCAAATACTTCGTGATATATTTCATATATTCCGTGCTCCAGATACTAGAATGAATATCCGACGGGGTAAAACCATCTCTATCAAGACGACAGACCCACTCTCTGTACTCTCAATAGGATCAATTATAACAAGTCACACACTCATATTCCGGAAATACAGAAACACAAAAATTTCGCGGTCGAACTACCAAAAAAGAATAAGATAAAATAAAAAGCCGAGGCCTAAATGCATCGTTTTTTGTATTTTTATTTAAAAGCTAGGGTTCTTATAAATCTAATTCAGTGAAATTCCGTCCAGTAAAACGGAAGAATTATAAATCTCCAAAATAATAGATAGGAATACCGCAAATAGAGCCATTGCGACACCCATCAAAGGAGTAGTTCCCCATCCAGGAGCTACTTTACCATATTCCGAATTCAATGGTTTCAATAAAGCCCCTACAGACGTCCGTCTTGGACCAGATCTAGAACTACCCTCAACAGTTTGTGCAGCCATAAATCCTATTTTGTATTCATTGAGATCTGTTGACTTTGTATACCATTCCGTTGTAAATAAACAATCTTATCATAGATCCATTGTGGTCTTGAAATTATATAATAATGGAAACAGCAACCCTAGTCGCCATCTCTATATCTGGATTACTTGTAAGTTTTACTGGGTACGCCTTATATACTGCTTTTGGGCAACCCTCTCAACAACTAAGAGACCCGTTCGAAGAGCACGGGGACTAGTTGAAGTAACGAGCCTCCCAATGTTGGGAGGCTCATTACTTCAATTCAGATAATGAAAAATCATTTCATTTTTTAGTTGGAACTTTAGGTGGTTCGCGAAAAAAGATAGCGAAAAAAATGATCCCTAGAGTCGAGACTAAGAGGAATGTATAAACCAATGCTTCCATAAATTTGATCGCGGTTTACAATTATAGCTTCCATACCTGTTTATTGGGGATCATCTCCCCGATTAAAGAAAAAAAAATCAAAGAAAAGGCGAAAGGGCGGAGATTGAAATCCAGACTTTTTCAGTATCCTATGTAAAATCACAAAGAGAAAATAGAAGTGAGAAGCGAAAAATAACAGAGCAATGCTGCATCAGACTACTTGTCTTCTTGTAGTTGGATCTCCAAGTTTTTGGAATGCTCCAAATTCCACTTGAGCATCCAAATCTGGGTCAATACCAGCAAAAACATCTCTGAATAAGGTTCTAGCACCATGCCAAATGTGCCCGAAGAAGAAGAGCAGAGCAAAGGAAGCATGTCCAAAAGTAAACCAACCTCTTGGACTGCTACGAAAAACACCATCGGATTTCAAAGTAGCACGATCTAATTCAAAAATTTCACCCAATTGGGCACGTCTAGCATATTTTTTCACAGTCGCAGGATCACTATAACTCACTCCGTTCAGTTCGCCACCATAGAACTCAACGGTTACGCCTACTTGTTCGACACTATACTTCGATTCTGCCCTTCTAAAGGGAACATCGGCTCTAACAATTCCATCTCCGTCTACCAAAACAACTGGAAATGTTTCAAAAAAAGTAGGCATGCGACGTACAAAAAGTTCACGCCCTTCTTTATCTCTAAAGATAGGATGTCCTAACCACCCGACAGCTATTCCATCTCCGTTATCCATTGAACCCGCTCTGAATAATCCCCCTTTCGCTGGATTATTTCCGATGTAATCATAAAAAGTTAATTTTTCAGGAATTTTAGACCAAGCCTCTGATAAACTTTGATTTTCGGCTAGTCCAGCGCTAACTCTTCGATATATTTCTTGCTGAAAGTATCCCTGATCCCATTGATAACGGGTGGGACCAAATAATTCGATAGGAGTAGTTGCTGAACCATACCACATAGTTCCAGCAACAACAAAAGCTGCAAAAAAGACAGCAGCGATACTGCTGGAAAGAACGGTTTCAATATTGCCCATACGTAATCCTTTATATAGACGTTGGGGCGGGCGGACACTAAGATGGAATAAGCCTGCTAATATGCCCAATGTCCCTGCTGCAATATGATGAGAGGCTATTCCTCCTGGAACAAAGGGATCAAAACCTTCCACACCCCACGCGGGATTTACAGATTGTACCTTTCCAGTTAGTCCATATGGGTCGGACACCCATATTCCAGGACCATACAATCCTGTTACATGAAATGCGCCAAAGCCAAAGCAAGCCACTCCTGAGAGAAATAAATGAATTCCAAAGATCTTAGGCAAATCCAAAGAAGGTTTTCCTGTGCGTTCATCACCAAATATTTCTAGATCCCAATACACCCAATGCCAGATAGCTGCCAAGAAGCACAAGCCAGAGAACACAATATGCGCCCCGGCTACACCTTCGTAACTCCAAACCCCCGGATTCGTTATCGTCCCTCCTGTAATACTCCAACCGCCCCATGAATTGGTTATTCCTAAACGAGTCATGAAGGGTATAACGAACATACCTTGTCTCCACATTGGATCGAGAACAGGGTCGGAGGGATCAAAAACTGCTAATTCATATAGAGCCATTGAACCGGCCCAACCAGCAACCAGAGCTGTATGCATTATATGAACAGAAAGCAAACGACCGGGATCATTCAATACGACAGTATGAACACGATACCAAGGCAAACCCATGGTAATACCCCTTTATCAACAAAAAATAGACACTATGTAACTTTATTGCATTGAAAAAACTATGCTATGGACCCCCTTTTTTTTCAGTGGATTATCTCGGAAAAAGGGTTACTATTTGTTCTATTCTTTTAGTAAAAATGGAACAATTTGTTTCATAGGAAAAAAGAGAAGCAGATCTATTCTATACTCGATAAGTACCAATACGCAATGGGGGTTTATTCCCTTTTCGAAGAGCGCATGCATCCATATTTAGTCATCATTCAAAGTACCTATTCGTAAAAACTTTCTTTGTTTTCCTTTATTTTATGAACTTATTCTATCTATGTAGAAAATATGACGATAAAGCTAATATTATTAAAATAATAAAACCATTATTACGTTTCCACATCAAAGTGAAATAGAGTACTTAATTCTTTTTTCTTTCAGTTTATGCCTATTGGTGTTCCAAAAGTTCCTTTTCGAACTCCCGGAGAGCGAAATCCAACTTGGATTGACATATAGTGCGCCCTGTCAGATATATTGGGTCATATGGGATTTCCCCATTCTCTCCCCCGATCGAGATATCCTCTCTTTCGCCCCCAAAAAAAGCGATTGAATCATCAAGTGCAATGAAATGCAATTAGATCCGTTTTGTGAAGAGGTATCCAGATTAATATTAGCAATTCAAATAATTTATGGTCGACTTGGCTGGACCAATAAAATTAAGTATCCAGGCTCCGTTTAGAAAAACCCAATTGGTAATATATCTATTATTAGGACTTATAGATATCATAAACAACTCTATTTAGAAAGAAATTATTAAACAGCACTGATCCCAAACAGTTAATCAATCGAATAATAAATATAATGGATACGTCGAATATTTGGCGGAAGACATAAAAGAAATGAATTGCAAAATTGAGAAAAAATGAAAAAAAAAAAAACAAAGACGTGGTATTGGGGTCATTTGTCCTATATGTGCAAATCAAAATCGGGCGGATCCTTACTCGGAGTAGAGCATAAACCTAAAAAAATGGAAGAAGCCCATTCAGGAACAAGAAAATGGCATCGTGATTTTTGGATTGGATCTCGATGAAAAAATACATCAATGAAAAGTTAGTGCGATAAAACTGTTTTTTATATTCTAATATTATAGGAAAACCGGCCAAACGCATCGTTCTTCAAAAATGAAAGAGAAGCCCCTTCCTTCATTAAAAGGAGTCCGCTATAAAAAAAGAAAGAGGGCTGGAAGCTACACATTGATTTTTTTTTCGCAAGTTTTAGTTTTGTTGAACCGTATGCATCAAAAGGTGCCCGTACGGCTCCTAAGGGATACAATTTTATCCGAATCAACCGACTTTATCGAGAAAGATTAATTTTTTTAGGCCAAGCGATCGATAGCAATGTTTCGAATCAACTTATTGGTCTTTTTGTATATCTCAGTTCGGAGAGTGAGACCAAGGATCTGTATTTGCTTATAAACTCTCCCGGCGGATGGGTAATACCTGGAATAGCCATTTATGATACTATGCAATTTGTGCGACCAGATATACAGACAATATGCATGGGATTAGCCGCCTCAATGGGGTCTTTTATCCTGGTCGGAGGAGCAATTACCAAACGTCTAGCATTCCCTCACGCTTGGCGCCAATGGGTTTTTTATTTAAGAGAAAAAAGAAGACTATGCCTTCGCCATATGAATTATTAATATTAAGTAATATTAGCATGGCACTTCGAATTCGATATGCAAATTTTTTATTGTTTTTCAAAATATTAGATTATGTATCGAAAGAGTAGTATGAGATAAAGGAAGGGTATTTCCGATTTTATCTTACCTATCGTAGGTCGATTTCAGCGTCACAAACTTTTTTCACACCGGCAGGTTATTAACAACATTTATGTTATGAAAGAGTACGAAAAAAAAAAAAGAAACTTTGGGATTGCTGAATCACAGACGAAATAAATATATTAAAGCAACGGGGCCATCATAGTATTTTTGAACTCCTCCGAAAAAAAAAAGAAGGGTGGTAATTGGATCATTTACCGATCTGGGTATAATAGATCCCACATTTTCTCTTTCTTCGATGAAAGGTAAAAAAATTCCATTGTGGAGCCGTATGCAATGTGAAAAAAATGCCCGTACGGTTGTTCAATTCTATCTTTTTCTTATTTTATTCTTTATCTCTTCGCCTTGCCTCCTCGTGCGAGATACAGGAACCTTTGATTGTGTTATATTATATGATCAGGGTAATGATCCATCAACCTGCTGCCGGTTTTTATGAGGCACAAACGTCCGAACTTATCCTGGAAGCGGAAGAACTACTGAAACTGCGCGAAATCCTTACAAGGGTTTATGTACAAAGAACAGGCAAGCCCTTATGGGCTGTATCCGAAGACATGGAAAGGGATACTTTTATGTCAGCAACAGAAGCCCAAGCTCATGGAATTGTTGATTTTGTAGCGGTTGGATAAAAAATAGCTTCGTGCAAATATACGATTTAAGATTTTATCTTCTTACTTCTTAATTACTTAATTAAGGGTTTAATATTCTATTAATATATTGAAATCGAATAAATCCATAATCATCCGGTTAGGATCAATCTAAACCAGCCCATAATGTATAATTCAGCATGCCAACTATTAAACAACTTATTAGAAACCCAAGACAGCCAATCAGAAACGTCACGAAATCCCCCGCTCTTGGGGGATGCCCTCAGCGTCGAGGAACATGTACGAGGGTGTATGTGCGACTCGTTTAAATCATGGACTGAGACAAAACAAAAGAAAAAACAATTTTTCCAGTATCAATGATCAGTACCGTTGAATCGGATAGAATGGAAGAACTCCATTCACTATCTAAAAAAGATGGATCTATCATATCTTTCTATTGTGTATGAAATTTATGGTTTCAATTGGTGCAAATTAAATCACCTGAATTTTCAATTTAAGATGAGAAAGAATTCCCCATTGGTAACAAATAGTTACCCATTAAGCGGGGGAAATCCTATTTAAAAAAGTAGAAATATTATGTTTAGAAGAACGGACTCACAAGGTCAGCTACCCAACCAATCTTCATAATTAAATACCGTTACTGTATAAGGTATATCTCATTATGAAAGACCCATTACTGGAAAATTCATGGGTAGAGCCAAAGAGTGGTAACTGTACAAGTTACCAATAAAATGAAGGAAAGGGCTCCGGTGTATAGAGAAGACCTCACCGTTTAAGAAGTAACCATAGAGACGATGGAACCCACAATTTCTTTAGCTATTTGTATTTTTATTTTTCCAATGCCTAGAAAAAAGGAAAAAAGCGTGGTAGGGAAGGTTATAGTAGCAAAAGCCATTGGAATTTTTATTTTATAAATTGGAAGAATCCGTTTTGTTATTAATAGACTAGGAAGGGGGAAAAGAATAACTGAAAGAAAGGAAATCAATTAGTTATTCATTAAAGTTTCATTTACTCAATGACCAGAATTAGACGAGGATATATAGCTCGGAGACGTAGAACAAAAATGCGTTTATTTGCATCCAGTTTTCGCGGGGCTCATTCAAGACTTACTCGAACAATTATTCAACAGAAAATAAGAGCTTTGGTTTCGGCGCATCGTGATAGAGATAGGAAAAAAAGGGATTTTCGTCGTTTGTGGATCACTCGAATAAATGCAGTAATTCGCGGGGCGGGGGCATCCTATATTTATAGTAGATTAATACACAATCTGTATAAGGGGCAGTTGCTTCTTAATCGTAAAATCCTTGCACAAATAGCTATATCAAATAGGAATTGTCTTTATATGATTTCCAACGAGATCATAAAATAAGGGGATTGGAAGGAATCCGCCAAACTTTTTGAAATGGAATTCTCTGGAGAATGAACTCCGGGAAGGTAGAGTAGAAATTAGTATGATAAAATCTGATAATATGATAAAGTCGTCAAAATGAGCGAGCACGCCCGATAAAAAAATTTATTCCTCTTACCCGATTCTTTTTTTTCTTACGACACGAATGATTCTCGGATTTTTTGAACAAAACGTCCATCTGTTTTTGAGTTCGGATTAGAATTTTGATTCAATTGAAAAGTAAGCCTATTTTTTTCTGTTCCTAAAACCAGGAGTTCTGGTGGTTGACTCCCTTCTTTCAAATTGTTTCTCATTATTAAGAAAAGGTAACGAAGATAAAATACGAGCTTGTTTTATAGCAATAGTAATTAATCGTTGTTCTTTTAAGGTTAATCTATTCACCCGTCTAGATAATATTTTTCCTTGTTCACTAATAAATCGACTAATTAAACTCATGTTTCTATAATCAATTCGATCCCCCGATTGGATCGGGGGCAAACGCCTACGAAAAGATCGCTTGGATTTAAGAAAGAGTCGCTTGGATTTATCCATAATTTGTTTATTCCTTATCCCTAAAATACTATTTCGATCAAATCAAAAAAAAAAATTATAGAAGAAATTCATAGGATTGGGTTTGTCTATATTTATTTAGTTGTTTTTATTTCAATATATGAAATAATAGAAATATATATCTAAATTTTTTTCATGTTCCTTGAAAGGGTGACACCCAAGCACTAGGTTCGATCTATATCTATTTCTTTATCTCCCCATGAATTGTATGTTTGAAACAATACGGACAGAATTTTCTCAATTCCAATCGACTAGGTGTGTTGTGTCGATTCTTTTGAGTAATATATCTGGAAATACCCGTTGATTCCTTATTAACACCGTTTCGAACACAACCGGTACATTCCAAAATAACCCTTACTCGAACGTCTTTACCCTTTGCCATGAACCTCCTTTGGGTTTTTGATTCACCCAACGTTTCTATTTTCCGATCCGACGCAAATAAGAAGAAAGGAAAAGGGACGAAAAAATAGAAGTGGCTAACAACTCAAAATCAAATTATGAAATTTTGTTGCAATTAATATAGTAAATAATAAGTAATACAACAATTTCGAAAGCGATTTCTAATCGCAGTACACATTTAAGTATCTTGTATTGCATGATACTCTTATTCTAGTCACATTTCCCTTTTGTTTTCTTTTAACTCTATTATTAATTTGATTCTTAATTTAATTTGAGCCTTAACCCGAATTTAACTGAGGTTGAATCCACTTTTTTCTTTCTCTTTACCCCCGTATTCAATCTATCTAATTCGAAAAAAAAAGACGGGAAAGAGAGATTAGTCACAAATATTTGACTCTATCTCTAATCTTCTTCACCCCTTTCCATATCAATAACTAGAATGAAAAAAAAGGAAATGTCAACGCATCTGGGAAGAAACGATTGATTTCTATCAATAAACCTGCTAAAGACCCGAACCAGAGAGTACTTAGTACCGGGGCCACGGAAAGATATGTTTTAAAATCTCGCATTGAGAATCCTCCTTCTTTTTTTTATATTCCATATTGTAATACATTATGGTAAGAGATGTATATGTAGTTAAAGACCACCTGTATTTGTGTGTGGAATCAAAAATTCAACTTGACATGTGCAATGATTCGGTAGAGAAGATTTTCTTTTTCTTAAAGCAAAAAAACGGGTCCCTTTGCGCCTGAGAATTCCCGAGAAAAATATTAATTTATTATTATATGTTATATGATATGAGACCAAGAGGAAGAAATGGCAAGATACATTTTGCATAGAAAGGAAGGAAATAAAATAAGGATGTGGAAAACAAGACGGGGATTTTCTACAATGATACTGTAGACCAGTTGAAAGGGATGTAGCGCAGCTTGGTAGCGCGTTTGTTTTGGGTACAAAATGTCACGGGTTCAAATCCTGTCATCCCTACCTATTATTGTTCCTCGAAGCAGTAACCAGAGATACATTTTAGAGCGATTCAATTTGGACATACATAATACATAATTTTCAATTTTATGATAGTATACATATGCAAGAAGTATTTATTTGGGTTGAAATTTTTGGGGGGGTTCTATACTATATAAAAAAAAGAATCCCCTTCTTTACAGTCTTTTCCGTTGTGGTAAGAAAGCGCTCTTAGTTCAGTTCGGTAGAACGTGGGTCTCCAAAACCCAATGTCGTAGGTTCAAATCCTACAGAGCGTGATTCTGCTCTTGTCTTGTTAGATCGAAAATTCCACTGAACTGAAATACAGCAATCTGAATTTGACCTTTGACCCCCAAAAAAATGAAATTAAAGAAAGGAGGAGGTCAGTTAAAAAAAGAGATGTGAATTAATATTAATCAAAGGTCCAACTGATCACCACGCCTGTATTGTAAATATGCGGTTACGAATAATCCAGCCAAAGTAATAGGAATTAGACCTAAGACAATTCCAAATAGAAAAACTTCAATCATTTCAATTTAATTTATTTGAAAAGGGAAAAGGGGAGGTAATATCTATCCCGAAATATTACTATTAATTCGTATTGCTTAGGAATCTCAATTCCCAATAATTTGTAATTAACACGGTAA